TTAAGCCAAAATACGAAATGAAAGCAGATCGATTTTTTTTCATTCCCGAGGAAGTGCATATTTTATCCGAATCTTCTTCCATAATGGTACGGAACAATAGTATCATTGGAGTAGATACCCAAATCACTTTAAATACAAGAAGCCAAGCGGGTGGATTGGTCCGAGTGGAGAGAAAAAAAAAAAGGATTGAACTGAAAATTTTTTCTGGTAATATCTATTTTCCCGGAGAAAGAGATAAGATATCTCGACACAGTGGCATCTTGATACCACCAGGAACGGGCAAAACAAACTCTAAGGAATCAAAAAAATTGAAAAATTGGATCTATGTCCAACGGATCACACCTACCAAGAAAAAGTATTTTGTTTTGGTTCGACCTGTAACCCCATATGAAATATCGGACGGTATAAATTTAGCAACACTCTTCCCCCAGGATCCGTTTCGGGAAAAAGATAATATGCAACTTCGAGTTGTCAATTATATCCTTTATGGAAATGGCAAACCGACTCGGAGAATTTCTGACACAAGTATTCAACTAGTTCGGACTTGTTTAGTGTTGAATTGGGACCAAGACAACAAAAGTTCTTCCGCCGAAGAGGTCTGTGCTTCCTTTGTTGAAGTAAGGACAAACGGTCTGATTAGAGATTTCCTAAAAATCGACTTAGTGAAATCCCATATTTTGTATATCAGAAAAAGAAATGATTCGTCAGGTTCAGGATTGATTTCGGATAATAGGTCAGATCATACCAATAAAAATCCGTTTTATTCCATTTATTCCAACGAAAGGATTCAACAATCATTTAGCCAAAATCACGGAACTATTCATACGCTCTTGAACAGAAATAAGGAATCCAAATCTTTGATAATTTTGTCATCATCTAATTGTTTTCGCATGGGCCCATTCAACGATGTAAAATATCACAATGTGATAAAACAATCAATTAAAAAAGATCCTATAATTCCAATTAAGAATTTATTGGGTCCTTTAGGAACAGCCCCTCAAATTGCGAATTTTTATTCATCATTTTACCCTTTAATAACTCATAATCAGACCTCGGTAGCGAAATATTTGCAGCTTGACAATTTAAAACAGACTTTTCAAGTACTTAACTATTATTTAATAGCTGAAAATGGGAGAATTTATAATTTCGATCCATGCCGTAACATCGTTTTGAATGCAGTCAATTTGAATTGGTATTTTCCCCATCATCATTATCATCATAATTATTGTGAAGAAACGTCCACAATAATTAGTCTTGGGCAGTTTATTTGTGAAAATGTATGTATAACCAAAAGCGGACTACACCTAAAATCGGGTCAAGTTTTTATTGTTCAAGTTGATTCTATAGTAATAAGATCGGCTAAGCCTTATTTGGCGACTCCGGGAGCAACTGTCCATGGGCATTATGGAGAAATCCTTTACCAAGGAGATACGTTAGTTACATTTATATATGAAAAATCGAGGTCTGGTGATATAACGCAGGGTCTTCCAAAAGTGGAACAAGTGTTAGAAGTGCGTTCAATTGATTCAATATCGATGAACCTAGAAAAGAGAGTTGAGGGTTGGAACGAATGTATAACAAGAATTCTTGGAATTCCTTGGGGATTCGTGATTGGTGCTGAGCTAACTATAGTGCAAAGCCGTCTCTCTTTGGTTAATAAGATCCAAAAGGTTTATCGATCTCAGGGGGTACAGATCCATAATAGGCATATAGAAATTATTGTACGTCAAATAACATCAAAAGTATTAGTTTCAGAAGATGGAATGTCTAATGTTTTTTTACCCGGGGAACTGATTGGATTATTGCGAGCGGAACGAACGGGGCGTGCTTTAGAAGAAGCGATTTGGTATCGAGTCGTCTTATTGGGAATAACGAGAGCATCTCTGAACACTCAAAGTTTTATATCTGAAGCAAGTTTTCAAGAAACTGCTCGAGTTTTAGCAAAAGCGGCTCTCCGGGGTCGTATCGATTGGTTGAAAGGCCTGAAAGAGAACGTTGTGTTAGGGGGTATGATACCCGCTGGTACCGGATTCAAAGGATTAGTGCACCGGTCACGGCAACATAACAACATTCTTTTGGAAACAAAAAAAAAAAATTTCTTCGGGGGAGAAATGAGAGATATTTTCTTCCACCACAGAGAATTATTTGACTCTTGCATTTCAAACAATTTACATGATACATCAGGCCGCTCTTTTATAGGTATAGAATTTAATGATTCTTAAGATAAGAGGAGTGGATTCGTCCTTTTAAGTATTTATTTTGTTGTAGTCATTTGAGTTGTTAAGATTTGTTAAGTTGTTAATAGTAATAATTGTTAAGATTTGTTAATTTGTTAATAGTAATAAAGAGAATAGCGAATAGAAAGTAATGGCTTGGCTCGTGGATAAACGAGCAATCCCCGGTAGAAGAGAAGGTTCCATTGGAACTATTATTTATTTCAGGGTGTCTTGTCTCTCTTTTTTTTTTAAGTAAAAAAAAAAGAGATAGAGAGAGGAAGTGTGAAGAGAAATGGCAAGAAGATATTGGAACATAAATTTGGAAGAGATGTTGGAAGCAGGAGTTCATTTTGGTCATGGTACTAGGAAATGGAATCCTAGAATGGCGCCATATATCTCTGCAAAACGTAAGGGTATTCATATTACAAATCTGACTCGAACTGCTCGTTTTTTATCAGAAGCTTGTGATTTACTTTTTGATGCAGCAAGTAAGGGAAAACAATTCTTAATTGTTGGTACCAAAAATAAAGCAGCTGATTCGGTGGCGCGGGCTGCAATAAAGGCTCGGTGTCATTATGTTAATAAAAAATGGCTCGGTGGTATGTTAACAAATTGGCCCACTACAGAAACGAGGCTTCATAAGTTCAGGGACTTGAGAACAGAACAAAAGACGGGGGGACTCAATCGTCTTCCGAAAAGAGATGCAGCTATGTTGAAGAGACAATTATCTCGCTTGCAAACATATCTGGGCGGGATTAAATATATGACGAGATTGCCTGATATTGTAATCGTCGTTGATCAGCAAGAAGAATATACGGCTCTTCGAGAATGTATCACTTTGGGAATTCCAACAATTTGTTTAATCGATACAAATTGTGATCCCGATCTCGCAGATATTTCGATTCCAGCAAATGATGACGCTATAGCTTCAATTCGATTAATTCTTAACAAATTAGTAGTCGCAATTTGTGAGGGTCGTTCTAGCTATATACGAAATCCTTGATTAATAATAAATTAATAATAAGATAAATAAATTATTTTTTGGAACTACATAGATCTATGGAATCGGTTACTATATCCTGAATCGCACAAAAGAGATAAAAAACCGTAAATATTGTGTGATTAGTTTAGTCGGTGTCAAAAATATAGAATTTGAGTAGGCAAGAGAAGATTGAATCAAAATAATTCCTTTTTTTAAGTAAAGTTCTATTTCTGTCAGAGGGCAATATGAATGGTATATCATGTTCCATCAACGCACTAAACGGGTTATACGATATCTCTGGTGTGGAAGTAGGCCAACATTTCTATTGGCAAATAGGAGGTTTCCAAGTCCATGCCCAAGTACTTATTACTTCTTGGGTTGTAATTGCTATCTTATTAGGTTCCGCCCTTATCGCTGTTCGGAATCCACAAACCATTCCAACCGCCGGTCAAAATTTCTTCGAATATGTTCTTGAATTCATTCGAGACGTGAGCAAAACTCAGATTGGAGAAGAATATGGCCCATGGGTTCCCTTTATTGGAACTATGTTTCTATTTATTTTTGTTTCTAACTGGTCGGGTGCTCTTTTACCTTGGAAAATTATACAATTACCTCATGGAGAGTTAGCCGCACCCACGAATGATATAAATACTACTGTTGCTTTAGCTTTACTCACGTCAGTAGCATATTTCTATGCGGGTCTTTCCAAAAAAGGATTAGGGTATTTCAGTAAATACATTCAACCAACTCCAATTCTTTTACCCATTAACATTTTAGAGGATTTCACAAAACCCTTATCACTTAGTTTTCGACTTTTCGGGAATATATTAGCTGATGAATTAGTAGTTGTTGTTCTTGTTTCTTTAGTACCTTCAGTCGTTCCTATACCTGTCATGTTCCTTGGATTATTTACAAGTGGGATTCAAGCTCTTATTTTTGCAACTTTAGCTGCGGCTTATATAGGCGAATCCATGGAAGGTCATCATTGACTCGTTTTTGTTTTGGAAATAGTATAGCCCTTTTTTTTAGCTTAGCTTAGTCCAATGCAAATACGACGATCTAGAGTAATAACAAAAAAGATTACGATATTAGAGAATTCTAATAAAAAAAGGAAAGAGATCTAATCTAAAAGATCTTTTTCCTAAAATTCTGGTTTGGTCCATCTTTTTATTACTTATATTTATATCATATTTACCTTCAATCAATATTATCTTTATATTGATATTGTTTTTGTTTATTCAATTTCAATATTATGAGTCCTAATTAGAATAGGAATTCGTATGGTATCAACAATTTAGGGTCTATGATTTTAAAAAAGCTGTTTTTTCTATAGAATGATTCCCGTTTGAGCCGATTTCATTCAATTCAATGATTGACCAAAAGAAAATTTGATTTTAAGAAATAATAAAATAAATTGCATGAACTTAGCTCAATCAAATACTGATATTGATTTTTTATTTTTATGCAATGATTTGGTCTAATAAATTCGTCCATGTGAGATAATGATAAATAAAAGGAAGAGACAAATGTACAAAAAACGATATTAAAAAAAATGATTAGGAAAAAATAAAAATAAGGGGGGGTAGAATTAGGTATATGGAATCTAATGGCTATAAGACAGCTCTTGTCTATCCTTTGAGGAATAATTCTAGAATCCAATTGAATCTAAGATATGAAAGATTGGTTTACGTTATGTAAGAAACACATGTATATGGGATATTAGATATTGACTGGTTCTATACGAACTCAAAATAGATCTAATCCAGCCCACTACTGTGGAGTTAGATAGGGATTCCAATAGAAGAATAGAAGTTCTTCTGTTTCGTCTTTGACTCTGAATTGAATGAATAAAGAGATAAAATAAAGACAAAAACGAAGAATTCGAAGAATTCAAAGTAAAGAATGGGTTGGAAAAAGGAAATGGCAGAACAAAGTATGCGCGGATTCACAAAAATCCAGTGGATAGGAACTAAAAAAAAGATATCGAAATAGTTCTGACGGTTCAATAATCTTCTCACTTCCATTCGGAGTTCTTAGTTACTTCGGCAGGTTGAATCTTAGCGATGGAATAATATAATTAAGTCAAAATTCATTGGATGATTGTATCATTAACCATTTCTTTATTTTGGTGCGAGGAACTTATCATGAATCCACTGATTTCTGCCGCTTCCGTTATTGCTGCTGGGTTGGCTGTCGGACTTGCTTCTATTGGACCTGGAGTTGGTCAAGGTACTGCTGCGGGCCAAGCTGTAGAAGGTATCGCGAGACAACCCGAGGCAGAGGGAAAAATACGAGGTACTTTATTGCTTAGTTTGGCTTTTATGGAAGCTTTAACAATTTATGGGTTGGTTGTAGCATTGGCACTTTTATTTGCGAATCCCTTTGTTTAATGCTATAAGTATGAGAATTATGTATTTTTTTTTCTTAGTTTATGGCTTGGGACTTACTCCTCGCTTTTTCGAATTATATCAAGATTTCACCCCTACAATTAATTATTCGTTGGGACAATAATCCACGGGAAGGATTAATTTGAGGATGAGGAATTATCACACTGACTCGCTTTCTTCCTTCCCCTTCTTAGTTCAAGAGAAACCTTTTTTATTATTTATGTTTACTTTTTTATTATTTATGTTTAAAGGAGTGTTGCAACAAATGAGGTATTTTGCCATTGACATGAAACCTACCCCCTAATTCTAATAAGAATTATTATTATTGGGAATTTTCAATTGAAAAAAAAAATACATTTCTAGCTAAATAGAATATATTTTTGACTCCGTTTAGACATAGGTAAATGAAAATTCATAATAATCAATAATTTAATAATAAATTAAATAATAAAAAAAAAAAAGAAATACATAAAATTAGAATAATATAAATATGATAGAATAGAATAGAATAAATGGAAAAGGAGTCAAAGTGATATAATAAAAAAAAAGAACCGAGTTCTTTTTTTTTTAGTCTATCTAAAATAGGAGATCATATGAAAAATGTAACCGATTCTTTCGTTTCCTTGGGTCACTGGCCATCCGCCGGGAGTTTCGGGGTTAATACCGATATTTTAGCAACAAATCCAATAAATCTAAGCGTAGTCCTTGGTGTATTGATCTTTTTTGGAAAGGGAGTGTGTGCGAGTTGTTTATTTCAAGAATAGGCTGGATTCGCCCAGTTGTACTTTTTTTCATTATAACTAGAAAAGAGTGCATGATCCCGCGAATTACTTCTGAATAAATTTTTAAAATCATATTTAAGAACCGTAGCATTTCGTGATTCATTGGTACATCGACTTTGATTCTCTATTAACCAATAATCTGGGACCATTAACATGGTTAAGGCCAAACAAACCGTTTGAAGTTCAGATGCAGCAGGGTACTCTTTCTACTACTATTTACTAAATACAGAAAGATTTTCAAAACAAAAATGTTTTTTCGATATAAAACACTCATGTCGATAAAACGATTTGAGCCCCTTTTTCCAATGCTGAATCGATGACCTATGTATAAAGGGATAAGAATTCTTTGAATTTGAAGAAAAAAAAGAAACAACTTTGCTGACAAATTACAATTAGACATTATACAATTCTAAGTACAATTAGAAATTCTAAATTATATGTAAATTTTTTATTTATTATTTATTTATTATACTTTTTAGTTTTTTGATATATTTTCTATTTTGGTCAGAAGAATCCTCCGAATATTCTGGTCTTGGATTAGTAATCGGTTTCGATATTTTGGAATATGACTAGAGAAGAGAGGGAGAGGGTAAGCTCATTCCATTAGAAAAAAAAAAAGATATGGGAATTAATTCCCAATAAATAAGAAATAATTGAGCGTGAGAGCCAAATGAATCGAAAGATTCATGTTTGGTTCGGGAAGGGATCATGGAATTTTTGAAATAAAAAAAATGAATGTAAAGATAATCTACTTTCATTAAGTGATTTATTAGATAATCGAAAAGAGAGGATCTTGAATACTATTCGAAATTCAGAAGAACTGCGCGAGGGGGCTATTGAACGGCTGGAAAAGGCCCGGGCCCGCTTACGGAAAGTAGAAATGGAGGCGGATCAGTTTCGAGTGAGTGGATACTCTGAGATAGAACGAGAAAAATTGAATTTGATTAATTCAACTTATAAGATTTTGGAACAATTAGAAAATTACAAAAATGAAACCATTTATTTTGAACAACAAAGAGCGATTAATCAAGTCCGACAACGGGTTTTACAACAAGCTTTACAAGGAGCTCTAGGAACTCTGAATAGTTCTTTAAACAACGAGTTACATTTACGTACCATTAGCGCCAATATTG